CAGTAACAATTACATTTCTAGTTCTATTTGGAGTAAAAGTGGAAATAGTAGTCAAAACGAGGATACCAGAACGAGTGATCAAACTATACCAGAAAGTTCTACTCATATGGGTGTAACTCAACAATACCGGCATTTGTGGGTTCAATGCGAAAATTGTTATGGATTAAATTATAAGAAATTTTTTAAATCAAAGATGCATCTTTGTGAACAATGTGGATATCATTTGAAAATGAGTAGTTCAGATAGAATCGAACTTTTGATCGATCCGGGCACTTGGGAGCCTATGGATGAAGACATGGTCTCTCTGGATCCCATTGAATTTCATTCGGAGGAGGAGCCTTATAAAAATCGTATCGATTCTTATCAAAGAAAGACAGGATTAACCGAGGCTGTTCAAACAGGCAGAGGGCAACTAAACGGTATTACCGTAGCAATTGGGGTTATGGATTTTCAGTTTATGGGAGGTAGTATGGGATCCGTAGTCGGGGAGAAAATTACCCGTTTGATTGAATACGCTACTAAAGAATTTCTACCTCTTATTATAGTGTGTGCTTCCGGAGGGGCACGCATGCAAGAAGGAAGTTTGAGCTTGATGCAAATGGCTAAAATATCTTCTGCTTTATATGATTATCAATCAAATAAAAAGTTATTCTATGTACCAATTCTTACATCTCCTACTACCGGCGGGGTGACAGCTAGTTTTGGTATGTTGGGAGATATCATTATTGCCGAACCCAATGCCTACATTGCCTTTGCGGGTAAAAGAGTAATTGAACAAACATTGAATAAAACAGTACCCGAGGGTTCACAAGCGGCCGAGTATTTATTCCAGAAGGGCTTATTCGATCTAATCGTACCACGTAATCCTTTAAAAAGCGTTCTGAGTGAGTTATTTCAACTACACACTTTCTTTCCTTTGAATCAAAATTAGAACATTAAGTTCAATTATTTTGAGCAAACAAGTAATTAGTTTATCGGAATCCAAGTTAAAATTAGACGAATGGGGTTTTCTTTGTTGACATAAGATCTAATTATATAAAGAATCAAAAGTCACAGAAAATCCGCCCCTTTTTCTATATTCCTGATTATTGATCAAGAAGCCTCTATTAACAAGATAAAAGATGAAATTCTTATTTTCGTGAAATTAGGCAAATCAAAAAAATATACTCTTCTCGTCATATATAATGAAAATCTATAAAATATAGAATTTTTTATTTTTTTATATCTTACGATAATCCTATTTTGACTAAGAATCCCTGATGGATGGGATTCTAACAAACCCTTCAATATATTCAATATAATTATAAATATAAATAGAATCTAATTAATTTTTAAGAAACTTTTTGCTTAGTAAATGAAATTCAAAGACAAGAGCAAAAAATGAAGAAAATAATATCTCATCCATATCCTTTCAAATCTTTCATGTAGAAAGATGAAAAACTACATTATATACTCACTTAGATAGATACTTATATTTATACTTAATAGCTATTAAGTAATAATAATAATTCCAATTTAGAATTATCAAATTATAATAAGATATCTTTATATATAATAAGATATCTTTATATTATAAATATAAAATATAAATAATAATAACAGGTACAAATAGTAAATCGAGGTACCCATTCTATGACAACTCTTAACTTTCCCTCTGTTTTGGTGCCTTTAGTAGGCCTAGTATTTCCGGCAATCGCAATGGCTTCTTTATTTCTTCATGTTCAAAAAAACAAGATTGTTTAGAGCCGATGGCACAAAATCTCATCTATTTTTTTTTCAAAGCTGACGCTTGTATCATAACACAGATATCTATTTAGCAAAATATGGTATAAGCGGCTTACGCCGAAAAACTCTTATGTCTCCAGAAAATGCTATAGGGATCAATGGATTCTAGCTATTTTCAAAGAGACTCGAATCGACGGATAGCTGAACTGTAAAGTTGGTCTATCTATATCTATTTGGCTATCTTTAGTGAGATCATACGAAGGGTATGTTATTAGTTTAGATCTAACGAATTTAATGAATTACTCCTAAAGGATCACATCAAACTAGTGCTAGTTGATGCGAGTTACTTCGGAAAAAAAAAGGACTAAAGTCAAATTCATTTGGGGTATTCTCTCAATTCCAAAAAAATCAACTGGATCAAGTATGAGTTGTCGATCAGAACATATATGGATAGAACCTATAACGGGGGCTCGAAAAACAAGTAATTTCTGCTGGGCTGTTATCCTTTTTTTAGGTTCATTAGGATTCTTGTTGGTTGGAACCTCGAGTTATCTTGGTAGAAATTTGATATCTTTATTTCCGTCTCAGGAAATAGTTTTTTTCCCACAAGGAATTGTGATGTCTTTCTACGGAATCGCGGGTCTTTTTATTAGCTCCTATTTATGGTGCACAATTTCGTGGAATGTAGGTAGTGGTTATGATCGATTTGATAGAAAAGACGGAATAGTGTGTATCTTTCGTTGGGGATTTCCTGGAAAAAATCGTCGGGTCTTCC